AATGAGATGCCTGACTAAAAGGACTATTTTGATAGAATAGAATATGTAATTAAATTACTCTCATTGACTCCCAAGAAGAAAGGAACCAAATGTTTTATTTTTTACTAAAAATTATAAATTTTGGAATTAAACCAAATCTAAAGATTTCAAAAATCCATGTGCATCTTACACTAAAATATAAAAAGATAAGCTAAGCAAGCTATCAGGTTCATACCCTGAGGATAGAAGTTAAACCTTCTTCTTTTTAATAAATAATTCAAGAAAATTATTATTTTATATTACATTAATTATAAGAACTCTTCTTATTATTAGATCAGATAATTTATTAGGAATATGAATAGGATTAGAAATTAATATAATTTCATTTATCCCAATTTTATCCAAAAATAAAAACATAATGGCATCAGAAAGATGCATAATTTATTTTTTAACTCAAAGAATAGGGTCAATCCTATTAATCAGAACAATTCTAATAAATTCATTAATTATAGTATCCCCCAGCTTAATTAACGAAACAATTAGAATTATCATGATTATAAGATTAATAATCAAATTGGGAGCCCCCCCCTTCCATTTTTGATTCCCTTCCATTTTAGAAAAAATAAGTTGAAGTGAAAGTTTTATTTTAATAACCTGACAAAAAATCGGGCCTCTAATTATTATTAGACATATTATTAATAAAGAATCTACACTACCAATTATTGTAATTATAGCAGTAACAGTAGGCGCCATCGGAGGATTAAACCAAACATCCATTCAAAAAATTATAGCCTACTCATCAATCAGTCATTTAGGATGAATATTTATATGTATAAAATACAATAACCAATTATGAATTTGATATTTATTAATTTATTCATTTATTATTATAATAATAACATATATATTTAATTATTTTTCAGCAAATTATATTAATCAATTAAATATAAATAATTCCTCTTTAATAGAAAAGTTACTTTTAACAACCATATTTATAAGATTAGGTGGACTTCCACCATTCCTTGGATTTCTCCCAAAATGAATAGTGATTCAAAATATAATCTTATCTAATTCAACAACTATTTTGATAATTATAATTTTATCAACTTTAATTACACTATTTTTTTACTTACGAATAATTTCAACAGTTATAATAATTAATTTTTCATTTCCAAAATGAACAAATAATTCAAAATCTAAATCATTTTCTAGAAAAATATTATTAGTAAATTTATTACTTCCCGTAATTGCAATATTTAATTACTAAAGCTTTAAGTTAAAAAAACTATTAACCTTCAAAGTTAAAAATATAATATCATTTTATAAGCTTTAGTAAAACTACTACTTTAGAATTGCAGTCTAATATCATTTAATTGACTATAAAGCCTGATAAGAGGTCAACCCATAAATAAATTTACAATTTATCGCCTAATACTTCAGCCACCTTATCTCATGAACAAATGAGTATTCTCAACTAACCACAGGGACATTGGAACTTTATACTTCCTATTTGGAATTTGAGCAGGTATAGTAGGAACATCTCTTAGATGACTAATTCGAGTAGAATTAGGGCAACCAGGATCTTTCATTGGAGATGATCAAATTTACAACGTAGTAGTTACAGCCCATGCTTTTATTATAATTTTCTTTATAGTTATACCAATCATAATTGGTGGATTCGGAAACTGATTAGTACCTTTAATAATTGGAGCTCCCGATATAGCTTTCCCTCGAATAAACAACATAAGATTTTGATTACTTCCCCCCTCCCTATGCTTATTATTAGTAGGCAGTATAGTTGAAAGAGGAGCAGGAACTGGATGAACAGTATACCCTCCTTTATCAAGTAATTTAGCTCATAGAGGAGCTTCTGTAGATTTAACAATTTTTTCACTCCACCTAGCAGGTGTGTCATCAATCCTGGGAGCAGTTAATTTTATCTCCACCATTATTAATATACGCCCTGTTGGTATAACAGCAGAACGAATCCCCTTATTCGTATGATCTGTAGGAATTACAGCACTCTTGTTATTATTATCCCTTCCAGTATTAGCTGGAGCCATTACTATATTATTAACCGATCGAAATCTAAACACATCATTCTTCGACCCTGCTGGGGGAGGGGATCCTATTCTTTATCAACATTTATTCTGATTTTTTGGACATCCGGAAGTATATATTTTAATTTTACCAGGATTCGGATTAATCTCTCATATCGTAAGAATAGAGTCAGGTAAACACGAAGCTTTTGGATCTTTAGGAATAATCTACGCAATACTATCAATTGGATTATTAGGATTTATTGTATGAGCTCATCATATATTTACAGTAGGTATAGACGTAGACACACGAGCATATTTTACATCAGCAACAATAATTATTGCAGTTCCAACTGGAATTAAAGTATTTAGATGATTAGCCACACTATATGGATCAAGAATTACATTTACTCCAGCAGTTCTATGATCATTAGGATTTATTTTCCTATTTACAATAGGAGGACTCACAGGAATCGTATTAGCAAACTCCTCTATTGACATAGTATTACATGATACTTATTATGTAGTAGCACATTTTCACTACGTATTATCCATAGGTGCTGTATTCGCAATTATAGGAAGATTCATTCATTGATTCCCTTTATTCACGGGATTAACAATAAATCCAAAATGATTGAAAATTCAATTCTCAGTTATATTTATTGGTGTAAATATAACATTTTTCCCTCAACACTTCCTAGGATTAAGAGGAATACCTCGACGATACTCCGATTATCCTGATAGTTACCTATGCTGAAATATTATTTCATCATTAGGATCAATAATATCAGTACTTGGAACTTTATTCTTTATTTTCATTATTTGAGAAAGAATAATCGCCAAACGACAAGTAATGTATATAGAAGCAATAACATCTAATATTGAATGATTACAAAGTTATCCTCCAGCAGAACACTCATATTCAGAACTTCCAATTATTAGTAACTCCTAATATGGCAGATTAGTGCGATGAATTTAAGCTTCATACATAAAGATTATTCTTTTATTAGGAATAGCAACATGAAGAAATTTAAATCTTCAAGACAGAAATTCACCGATTATAGAACAAATAATGTTCTTTCACGATCACGCATTAATAATTCTAGCAGGAATTACAATTCTAGTAGGATATTCATTAATAAAAGCTATAAATAACAAATATGTCAATCGAGCTTTACTAGAAGGACAAACTATTGAACTAATCTGAACAATATTGCCAGCAATTGTATTAATCTTTATTGCATTACCCTCTCTACGATTGTTATATTTAATAGATGAAATTAATAGTCCTCTACTAACAATTAAAGCAATTGGTCATCAATGATATTGAAGATATGAATATTCAGACTTTAAAAATACAGAATTCGATTCATATATAAAACCATCTAATGATTTAGAGGCAAACGAATTTCGTTTATTAGAAGTTGATAATCGAACAACACTGCCTGTAAATACACAAGTTCGTATTCTTGTGACTGCAGCAGATGTATTACACTCATGAGCTATCCCTAGCTTAGGGATAAAAATTGATGGAACTCCAGGACGACTCAACCAAGGAAGATTTACATTAAACCGCCCTGGTTTATTGTACGGACAATGTAGAGAAATTTGTGGAGCAAATCATAGATTTATACCTATCGTTATTGAAAGAGTTTCTCTCAATCAATTCATCAATTGATTAAAAAGCTCATTAAGTGACTGAAAGTAAGTAATGGTCTCTTAAACCAAACTATGGTAATTAACACATACCCTTAATGGTAAAAAGTTAGTTTATAAAAACACCATTTTGTCAAAATGGAGATATTTATTTTAATACTTTTTATATACCTCAAATAGCTCCTCTATGATGATCAACCCTATTTATGATATTTATTATATCCATAATTATATTAAGTGTTACTATATACTTCCTACCAAAAAAGGAAAGAGGAAGTATAATAAATCTATCGATTGAAGCTAAAAATATAAAAATAATATGATAAGTAATTTATTCTCCACTTTTGATCCTGCAACTAGAACTTCTATATCATACAATTGATTGAGAACTTTTATTTTTTTAATGATATTACCCACTATATATTGAATTACTCCAAACCGATATTTACTCTTAGTAAACAATATTTTTATACAGCTGCATCAAGAATTCAAGACATTACTTAGATCTCCTACCAAAGGATTTACAATCATATTTATCGCATTATTTTCATTTATCCTAGTGAATAATATAATAGGATTATTACCTTATGTTTTCACTAGATCCAGACACCTAGTATTTACAATAACACTAGCATTACCTATATGAATATCATTAATAGTATTTGGTTGAATTAATCATACTCAACATATATTTGCCCATTTAATCCCAGAAGGATCTCCTCCAGCCTTAATACCATTTATAGTTTGTATTGAAACTGTAAGAAACATTATCCGACCAGGATCATTAGCAGTGCGGCTTACTGCAAATATAATTGCAGGTCATCTGTTAATATGTCTCTTAGGTAATAATGCAGCTAACGCAAGTATATTAGTGATACCTATAATTATTACAATTCAAATTATATTAATATTATTTGAAACAGCCGTAGCCATTATTCAAGCATACGTATTTTCAGTATTGAGAACATTATATACTAGTGAAGTAGCTTATGAAATTACACAGTAACCACCCTTATCATTTAGTAGATTATAGACCATGACCTCTTACAGCCTCTATTGGGGCAATAACTACAACATCAGGAATAATCTTATGATTTCATAAAAATAATATGATATTATATATGTTAGGAATAACAATTCTTGTTCTAACTATAATTCAATGATGACGAGACATCACCCGTGAAGGTACTTATCAAGGTAAACATACCTTAGCAGTATCTATAGGATTAAAGTGAGGAATAATTTTATTCATTGTTTCTGAAATTTTCTTTTTCATTTCTTTTTTTTGAGGATTCTTTCATAGAAGACTATCTCCAACAATCGAAATTGGAATAAGATGACCTCCCAATGGTATTCAAACTTTTAACCCTATACAAATTCCTTTATTAAACACTATAATTTTGTTATGCTCAGGAATTACAGTAACTTGAGCTCATCATAGATTAATAGAAAGAAATCATACACAAGCTATACAAGGATTATTCTTCACAGTAATACTAGGACTTTATTTTACTGCCTTACAAGCTTATGAATATTATGAATCTAGATTTACAATTAGTGATTCAGTGTATGGATCATGCTTTTTCATAGCAACGGGATTCCATGGAATTCATGTTATTATTGGAACCACATTTTTATTAGTATGTTTGATACGACATATATTAAATCATTTTTCAGCAAAGCATCACTTTGGATTCGAAGCCGCAGCATGATATTGACATTTTGTAGACGTAGTATGACTCTTCTTATATATCTCCATTTACTGATGAGGTAGTTATTCTTTTAGTATAATAAGTATATTTAACTTCCAATTAAAAGGTCTATTTTAGAAAGAATAATATTGAAGGTAACCTTTACTGCATTATTAAGAATAATAATTGCCATTATATTAATTATCATTTGCTCAATTATTTCTAAAAAATCAATTTTAGATCGTGAAAAAAGATCCCCATTCGAATGTGGTTTTGATCCTAAAAGATCCTCACGAATACCCTTTTCTATTCAATTCTTCTTAATCGCAGTTTTATTCCTAATCTTTGATATTGAAATCGTCATTATCTTACCAATAGTTGTAACTTTAAAAATCAGAGCAACATCTACCTGAATCCTAACAGTCATATTATTCACCTTTATTTTAATTGCAGGGTTATTCCATGAATGGAATAACGGAATATTAGAGTGAGCAAATTAGGGCTATAGTTAATAAATAACATTTAATTTGCAATTAAAAATTGCCTTACAGCTTGCCTTACATTAAGTAATGAAGTAAAATTTACATTTAGTTTCGACCTAAAAATAGAGCTTAAGCTCCTTACTTAATTAATTGAAGCCAAAACAGAGGCATTTCATTGTTAATGAAAAGAATGATAAATAAAATCCAATTAAAAGAGAATGAAGTATCTAAAAGAAGCTGCTAACTATCTTTTAAAGCGGTTCAACTCCGTTTTTCTCTTCCATTTGAGTAGTTAAAAAATAACATTTCATTTTCAATGAAAAGTCAGATAAATCTCTCTTAAATATCCAGGAAACTAAGTTTATCTTGATATCTTCAATATCATGCTTTCATTTAAGCTACCTAAATAAATAATTAATATAAAAACTAAAAAGAAAAATCTCAATATTAAGATTTTAATATTATTTTCACTAAAATACTGTAATTTAGAACTTAAAAAAGAGGAATACAAATTAGAAGATTTAGAAATAAAATACTCTCCCCATCCATTATCTATTAATTCAATATAAATCTTAGAAGAAGATAAAGAACAAGAATACAATATGTAAGTTCTGAATATTGGCATAAATCATATTCTACCTGAAAAAAAAGAAATAAAATATAATTTTATAGTATATATACTTTCAAAACTAGTAAAAGAAAGTATATAACCTATTCAAGATCCTAATAAAACAACTATTAAGGGTATTAATTTAATTATTAAAGGAAAACATATTATATATGGAACATCAAAAATTAATCATCTAAGCATTCTACCTGAAAAGATAGAAAATAAAGTTAATAAAAACATAGATTTATTTATCAATCAATCTTCATGATAAGATTGGCATACATAACAATTTATATTAAAACTTAAACAATAATAAACTAAACGAAGACTATAAGCAGCAGTTAAACCCACAGAAATAAAAAAAATAAAAAACACAAAAAGATTATAATATGAAAAAGATATTAACTCCATAATTATATCCTTAGAATAAAATCCAGAAAGAAAAGGAAGACCACATAAAGATAAATTCGAAATACAAAAACAGCAACAAGTTAATGGCAATTGATTAATCATAATTCCTATATGGCGAATATCTTGAGAATCCGATATACAATGAATTATTAAACCCGCACATAAAAAAAGTAGAGCTTTAAAAAAAGCATGAGTTAATAAATGAAAGAAAGCTACAGACGCATATCCTATAAATAAAATTCTTATTATTAATCCTAATTGACTTAAAGTAGAAAGTGCAATGATTTTCTTTAAATCATACTCAAAGCTTGCTCCTAGACCAGCTATAAATATAGTTAAAGAACCAATTAATACAAAAAATCAAGTGTCAAAATTAAATATTCCTCTAAAACGAATAATTAAATACACTCCAGCAGTTACCAAAGTAGATGAATGAACTAAAGCAGAAACCGGAGTAGGAGCTGCCATTGCAGCTGGCAATCAAGATGAAAAAGGAATTTGAGCTCTTTTAGTAAAACCAGCTAAAATAATTAATAAAATTAAATATAATATTCAAGAATATCATACATGTATATAAAAAATATAATGTCAGCTACCAAAATTTAATATTCAAGCAATTGAAATCAAAATAGCAACATCCCCTAAACGATTAGTTAAAATAGTTAATATACCAGCATTATAAGATTTATAGTTTTGAAAATAAATAACTAAACAATAAGAGACCAAACCTAAACCATCCCATCCCAATAAAATTCTAATTAAATTAGGACTAACAATCATTATAAATATAGAAATAACAAACAAAATAACCAAAAAATAAAACCGAACCCTATTAACATCTCTATGTATATAAGACTCTCTATAGAAAATCACTATAGAAGAAATTAATAATACACATCCAGAAAATATAAGAGATATCCAATCAAAAATAAAAGTTATGCCAATTATTCTAGAATTAAGTCTAACAAATTCTCAATCCAAGAAGAAGGATATATTTATACTTAAAAAATATAAACCTAATAATAACAAAAGAGACCCAAAAAAAAACAAAATTTGTCCTCCTAAAATATATAAAGAAACCTTAATAACTTAAGGTAAAATACATCAATAATGCCACAAATTATCATTTTAATTTAAACTACTTAAGTTTACAGTCACAACACAAAAATATCAGCCTTAAATACTAATATATTTAAAGGGAGAATATGAAATAAAATAAGAGAATATTCACGCAAATTACAAAACGTCAAACTTTTAAACCCTCTATAAACAAATCCATGTTGTACATAAGAATATAAATAAATACTATAACAACAACTAAAAAAAGAAGCTAATGATAAAAAAATAAAAGATAATCTTCTTCAACTTATAACACTATTCATCAATATAATTTCTCCTAAAAGATTCATTGATGGAGGAGAAGCCATATTATTAGAACATAAAATAAATCAAAACATAGATATACTAGGTATAAGTGTTAATATTCCTTTATTAATAAAAAAACTTCGTCTAGAAGTACGTTCATAATTAATATTTGCCAAACAAAATAACCCAGAAGAACATAATCCATGACCAATTATTATAACTAAAGAACCTATTAAGCCCCAATAATTTAAAGTCATAATACCACATAAAACAAGTCCCATATGTGCAACAGATGAATACGCAATTAAAGATTTTATATCAATTTGTGAAAGACATAAAACACCTACCAACAATATACCATATAAGCTTAAACTTACCCAAAAATAATTATAATTTATACCATACCCATATATAAATATAAACACACGAAAAAGACCATAACCTCCTAGTTTTAATAAAACACCGGCTAAAATTATAGAACCTGAAACTGGAGCTTCAACATGAGCCCTAGGAAGTCAAAAATGAGTAAAAATTATAGGTATTTTAACCATAAAAGCCAAAATTAAAGAAATATAAATATAAATATTACAATCAACCTTTATAAGGGCATAAAATGCACTAAAATTTACTCTTATAATATAAAAAATACAAATTAATAAAGGTAAAGAAGCAAAAAGTGTATAAAACAAAAGATAATATCCAGCTGACAAACGTTCAGGTTGATACCCTCATCCATAAATTAAAAACAAAGTAGGAATCAAACTAGACTCAAAAAATAAATAAAACAAAAATAAATTAGTAGTAGAGAAAGAAAAAATAAGAAATAATAACAACAACAAATTTACTATAATAAATTCATTCTTATAATTAAAATTATTAAACACAGAACCTCTCGCCAAGATTATTAAAAAAATAATTCAAAAGGACAAAAAGATCATACACATAGAAACTAAATCACCACCAAAAGAATAACTCAAAGATGAATAAAAAGATAAAAACCATATAGTATTTACAAAATAAAAAAACAAAAATACAATTATTAAACCAAATAATCATCAACAATTAAAATAAATAACAGGGATTAATATAAATAAAGAAAGAATAATACTTATCATCTGACAAAAGATAAACTAGAAATATAATCATTACCATGTCTACGAATTAAAGATACTAAAACCCCCAATCCTAAAGCTCCTTCACATACAGTGAAAGTTAAAAAAACCAAAATAAAATAATTTATTATATTATAATTATATAAAAAACAAAAGAACATATAATATAATCCTAAAACCATAAATTCCAAACTTAATAAAGTTAAAAGAATATGCTTTCGTATAGAACAAAAAACAAGAAATCCAGAAATTATAATAACCATAAATAAAGAATAGTAAATAAAAATAAGTTTTAATAGTTTAAATAAAAATAATGATCTTGTAAATCATTGATAGACACTAAATCTTTAAAACTTCAGCAAGAGAGAACATAGCTCCATCATCAGTACCCAAAACTAACATTTTAAATAAACTACTTGCTGTAATTATAACAATATTACTTTTATCAATAACTTTAAGACTCATATTCATTTTCATAAAACACCCATTAAGAATAGGACTAATATTAATTTTACAAACAATTACAATTTCATTAACAACAGGAATAATAATAAACATATTCTGATATTCATATGTACTATTAATAATTATATTAAGAGGAGCCTTAGTACTCTTCATATATATAGCAAGAATTGCTTCAAATGAAAAATTTTCCACGCCATGAATAATAATTATTATAAGAACAATCATATTATTAATTAGATTATTAATTAATATTTTAGTGGATCAAATAAGAACCAGAAATATCTGGTCCACTAAAATAGACAACTATATTATAAACGAAGTAACCATTACTATAAGAAACTTTTTTATAAATTATAATATAATAATCACATTATTCTTAGTATCCTATTTATTTCTAACCATGATTGCAATCACCTATGTAGTCAATGTATTTGAAGGTCCTCTTCGAATAAAGAGCTAATGAAAATACCTATTCGTAAAAATCACCCGTTAATTAAAATCGTTAATAATTCATTAATTGATCTTCCTACCCCTTCTAGAATTTCATTATGATGAAATTTTGGTTCCCTTCTAGGGATATGTCTAATTATTCAACTCCTTACAGGAGTTTTTCTAGCAATACATTATACAGGAAATATTGAACTTGCATTTAGCAGAGTTATTCATATTTGTCGAGACGTAAATAATGGATGACTCCTACGAAATTTGCATGCTAACGGAGCATCATTATTTTTTATCTGCTTATATATTCATGTAGGACGTGGTATATATTATGGATCTTATAAATTATTGATAACATGAATAATAGGAGTAGTAATGTTATTAGTAGTTATAGGGACCGCATTTCTAGGATATGTTTTACCATGAGGTCAAATATCTTTATGAGGGGCAACTGTTATTACAAATTTGTTATCCGCTGTACCTTATTTAGGTAATGATTTAGTAAAATGGTTATGAGGAGGGTTCTCTGTAGATAACGCCACCTTAACCCGATTCTTTACCTTACACTTTTTATTACCATTCGTACTTGCTGCATTAACAATAATTCATTTACTTTTCTTACATCAAAGAGGATCAAATAATCCTTTAGGAGTTAATGGGAACTTTGATAAAATTCCCTTCCATCCATATTTTTCAATTAAAGATTTAATAGGAATTATTATTACAATATTCTTTTTTTTGTTATTAAATCTTTTAGAACCTCGAATCTTAGGAGATCCTGAAAACTTTATTCCGGCAAACCCATTAGTTACCCCTGTTCACATTCAACCTGAATGATATTTTTTATTTGCTTATGCAATCCTACGCTCCATTCCTAATAAGCTTGGAGGAGTAATTGCTATAGTACTATCAATTAGTATTATTGCCATCTTACCATTTACAAATAAGAATAAATTTCAAGGATTAAGATTCTATCCTATTAATAGGATATTATTTTGAGCATTATTAACAGTAATTATTTTACTTACTTGAATCGGAGCACGACCAGCAGAAGAACCATTCATTTTCACCGGACAAGTATTAACAGTTATATATTTCTCATATTACTTAATTAATCCCGTTATCCTAATAATTTGAGATAATATAAACTAGCTAAATAGCTTAATAAAAGCAGATATTTTGAAAGTATAAGAAAAAGGTTTAATTCCTTTATTAGCTTCACTAGATTTAATGCTAAAGAATTAATATAAGTATTCTTCCATAAAAAAGAAGATAAGAAAGAGATAATGGTAAAAACCCCTTCCAAGTAAGATATATTAACTTATCATAACGATAACGAGGTAAAGTTCCCCGAACTCAAATAAATATAAAAACTAAAAAAACAATTTTAATATAAAAAAAAATAGAATTTAAATTACACCCAAAAAAAATAATTGTACATAACATTCTTATAAAAATAATATTTATATATTCAGACAAAAAAATAAAGGCAAAGCCTCCTCTTCTATATTCAACATTAAACCCAGAAACTAATTCTCTCTCTCCCTCTGCAAAATCGAAGGGGGAACGGTTCGTTTCTGCTAAACAGGAACTAAAAAAACACAAAAATAATGGAAATGAAAAAAAAAGAAATCAAATATAATGTTGATATTTTATAAAATTAATAAGATTAAAACTTGCAACTATAAGAAGAAGACAAATTAGTAATAAAGCTATACTTACCTCATAAGAAATAGTCTGTGCTACAGATCGTAGACCTCCCAACAAGGCATAATTAGAATTAGAAGATCACCCCGAAAGTAAAACACCGTAAACACCTATCCCTGTACAACACAAAAAAAACAATACACCTATATTAAAATTATAAACATTTAACAAAAAAGGAAATAAAACTCAAAGAAGAAAAGATAGAAAAAGTATAAATACAGGAGAAAAATAATAAATAATAAAATTTGAAAAATAAGGGTAAGTTTGTTCTTTAAAAAATAACTTAAGACCATCAGAAAATGGTTGAAGTAACCCTATAAAACCAACTTTATTAGGACCTTTTCGAATTTGAATATAACCTAGAACCCTACGTTCTAATAAAGTCACAAAAGCAACAGAAATCAAAATACAAACTAATAATAATAAAAAAGAAATAACAAATATTGTTAACTGTAAAAATATTACATAAATGAATCCTAAATTCATCGCACTAATCTGCCAAATTAACTTTTATTCAAAACATAACAATCTTATTGAAATGTCTGGCCCTTTCGTACTAAAACATTAAATTTTATTTGAGGATAGAAACCAACCTGGCTCACGCCGGTCTGAACTCAGATCATGTAAAAAATTAAAGGTCGAACAGACCTAGTAAGTAAACTGCTACTCCTACCACTTATTTTAATCCAACATCGAGGTCGCAAACTCCTTCATCGATATGAACTCTCCAAAAGAATTACGCTGTTATCCCTAAGGTAACTTAAACTTTTAATCAAAAATTTTGGATCAAAAGATTCACTTATTAATGAATTAATAAAATGAAAGTTAAAAAAATTTCTATGTCACCCCAACATAACTCAACTCCCTAATCACTTAAGTAATCAAAAAAATTAAGTGATTAGAAAAATTGAGTAAAGTTCTATAGGGTCTTCTCGTCCTCCAAAAAAATCTTAGCTTTTTGACTAGAAAATTAAATTTTAATTTTAAAATGAAGAAAGTTAATATTTCGTCCAACCATTCATACCAGTCCTTAATTAAAAGACAAATGATTATGCTACCTTTGCACGGTCAAAATACCGCGGCCATTCAATACTCATTGGGCAGGTTAGACCTTTAATAAAAACTAAAGGACATGTTTTTGTTAAACAGGCGAAAATCAAGATTGCCGAGTTCCTACAAAATATATAACAATTATACTCATTTAATCATTATTACTAAAAATAATTAATTTATTTATAATTTCTGATAACAATTTAAATAAAAATTAAATAAATTCAATAATTAGAACTATCTATAACGACTTAAAAGATGGCTGATTCTAAGCCTACATTTACTAATTATACTCTTATTTTAAAAATAAACTTGAGCTAATCCCCAAGAGTATTAACATTAATAAATTCAATTAACTTTGAATTAAAATATATTAATGTCTGAATTAAATTCAATTCTCAAAAAACCAGATATCTAAATTCGAATAGTATATCACCTCAATTGCTTTATATTATATAATTTTGATATATTAAAAAACATAAAACAATATCTCATTTAATTTCGGGAAAATATTATATAATAATTAAATTAATTAACCCTGATACAAAAGGTACACCAAATAAAGATTACTTTTTATTAATTAAAAAATCCCTTACGGTAAATTTCACTATAATTATAATTATTATTTCTATAAAACTTACTTTAATAATAAATTATTTTTAGAAAAATATTAAAATATTAAAATTATATAATATTTATATTTCAGATTAAGTTAAATTGCATAACTAACTTATTATTGTAAATAATAATTTCTCTTAGAATATAATCTGCTTCTAAGACCATCTTCCGATAGCCTTACTTTGTTACGACTTGTCCTATTTAAAATAGGAATGACGGGCGATATGTGCATGATTCAGAGCTAAAATCACTTTTTTAATTTAAAAAAAATTACTCCTAAATCCAATTTATTTATTTATTTCCATAAATATAACCAAAAATAAATTTAATGTAACCCATCTCTTCTTTATTATAGCTGCACCTTGACCTACCATTTACTCCAATAAAAATTACAGAAGATACTCTCATAAGACATTCAATGACAGAGATATACAAGCACAAATAAAGTGAAATTTAACGTGGACTATCGATTATAGAACAGGTTCCTCTAGCAAGGCTAAATCACCGCCAAATTCTTTTAGTTTAAAGATCATAACTATTAATATTAAGACTAACAAATTAACAGCTAAAATAATAGGGTATCTAATCCTAGTTTAATCATAGCTTTCTTATTACATTAACCCAAATTAAATATTTAAAATAAAATTTCACTTAATATCCTAAAACAGATAATTAAATTTATTATAAATTAATAATAGTCAGCCTAATTTATTTACTCCAATTGTATAACCGCAACTGCTGGCACAAAATTAGTTGGAATTAATTATATATGGCTAATTCTAATTTTTATAAAAAATAAAATTAAAAACTGCGATTAAAAATAATTTAATCATTTAGATTAATTAAATCACAGAAAACCTCACATGTCAAACCAATATAAAATAAATTTAATTTTAAGCCAGAATCAAACTTTACATTTTTTTAAAAAATTTAAAAACATTACCCCCATAAATGAATATTCCCTCCCTCCTATTACTCCTCCAACTTTTTTCTAGCCTTCGGGGTCGGTGGCCTCCCCCCGGCCTCCCCTGGGGGGCCGATGGGTCGAGCACGACCAGTAAATATTTAATGAATAGAACTATTGCACTTAATAGATAGTTTCATTAATTGATCTGTTGCTTATATAATTACATTTATCGACTCTGATGTTACTAATGTCTTCAACGTTACCATAATACTATCCTAGTAAGGATATCTTTATGTTAATGGTTGATAGTCATGAGTTCTAATACTATATTTATTATCCCAGTACTTTCTTATCCTAGAAATACTCACATGTGTCTACACACTGATCCTTCACCTCTATAGATATACTAACGGTAGTTCCCACTCTCTCTCTCTCCCCATTCCATAAATACTCTCTAACCCCCCTCCAATCCCCCTTGGGTTTTTGGATGATTACAAAAAATACTTACTTATGACTGATTAGTTACCCCCTAATTCGATCATTTTTTTTCAAAAATTATATCGAACTCAATAACATCTCAATCTAGAAAGATTATTTTATTTATTTATGATAAACTAAAACCTTGGTACAATATCTAATTCCTCAATTCGTGCCAAGGTTTTAGTTTTTATTATATAGATATATACTCTCATCCA